AGGTTCTAGAAAACGTAAGAAGATTAAAAATCTACTGCCTATACTCGGCCACTTAAAAATAAAGTAAGTAGAAGCCATCTTACACCAATAAAATTCAAAGCTCTAACAGAAAAAATAGAAAATTTTCTTGCCCACCGGTTTGTAGTTAAAAACAAAGAATAAGAAAATTTAAGATAGAACACAAGTCTTAGCACAGCTCTCAGCAAAGGGAGCACTAGTCATGAAAAGGCATCACCGGTTATTACACTCTGAACGACATTTAATTTAGCAAGAAATATAATAAAAGGTGGCAAGCCCCTTATTGAAAGGACCCTCAATGACCTCGAATAACTATCCCCTTGCCATAAAAAGAATAAAACTAGGAATAAAACTGCAAGATACAAAACTAGATATTGCCAAAGACCTCCATAGACAGAAGCCAACGCCAATCACCCACTATGCGTCACTGAAGAAGCTCCTAACATTGAACGAATATTAGTTTGATTATTTCCTAAGATCCCACCAATCACAGCACTCATCCTTGCTAGTAATAAAACCCATCTATTAAACTCCGGAAAAGAAAACCTAAACTCTGAAAGAAAGCCTAAAGGAGGGACTTTTAAAGGACCTAAAATAAAACAACAAGAAACTCATTCTAACCCAAAAGGGGGGGGGGTGATCCAAAAGTACCCAGGGAACAAAGCCAATTTCAAACATAACCCTCCAAGAAACAAAAAAATAAAAACCAACTGTGTACTATTTATAGTAAAAATCATCGAGCCTCCCACAAACATTATAGCTCTCGCTATAGCTTGAACACAAAAATATTTTAAAGCGGCTTCTTTTCTAAAAGCTCTACCACCTAAGAACAACAACGGAATAAGCCCTAAAAATCCTACTTCTATTCCTGCCCAACATAAGGGTCAACTACTAGCAGACACTCTAATTACCGGCCCTACAATCAACATTAAAAAAAAGAAAAAGTTCCTAACTCCCACAAACAGTGGAGAAAGTCCCCGTAATAATCAACATCAATGATTCCCGTTCCGCCGGCGACTGTTCTTCGGTTTTCCCTACTTCGGAAAATAAAATTTTTTATTTTAAGTGCAAAATCAAATGCCTGGAACTCCTTTTCATTTAGTAGAATATAGCCCTTGACCATTACTTGGGTCTTTTGCTATCCTTTGTATCCCTGTAGGAATAGTATTCGCTATCCGAATAGGATCGTCTGTACTTATAACCTTAGGAGTTATCGCGACCACTATTATCGCTATCCTATGATGACGAGACGTTACACGCGAAAGCACAATACAAGGTCACCATAGAAGTTACGTTGCCGATGGTTTAAAGTTAGGAGTAGGACTATTTATTGTCTCAGAAGTATGCTTTTTTTTCGCTTTCTTTTGAGCTTACTTTCATAGAAGTCTTTCACCTACTGTGGAAATTGGAGCCCAGTGACCTCCTATCGGAGTTACAACATTAGCCACTTTCCAAGTTCCTCTACTAAATACCTGTGTTTTACTTTTATCTGGAGTTAGTGTCACGTGAGCCCACCACAGCATCGAAGAAGGAACTCACAAATCAGCTTTGCAAGGGCTGGCTCTAACTCTCGCTTTAGGATTCTACTTCCTTATTTTACAATATGGAGAATATATGGAAACAAGCTTCACTATAGCCGACAGTGTTTACGGAAGAGCCTTCTTCCTAGCAACAGGCTTCCACGGTATACATGTAGCCGTTGGAGCTACTTTCTTAACTGTCTGTTTTCTCCGATTATTCTTCTTTCATTTTGATAAAAATCGTCATGTAGGGTTCCTAGCAGCTGCCTGATACTGACACTTCGTTGACGTTGTGTGACTCTTTCTCTACGTAAGCATCTACTGATGAGGATCATACCGAAATAGCTTAAATAAAGCATTGATTTTAAAAAAAAACAAACCTACTGGATGAAGGATCTACCGAAATAGCTTAAATAAAGCATTGATTTTGTAATTCAAAGATAAGTTGCTCTTTTTCGGTACCTAATAAGTAGCTTTCTACTCATAAAAATAATTGTGCTTTTATTACAAACAATAATGGAGCTAAATGCGCAACCAAAGACAACATTTCAAATCTTCGCAAAGGCGAAGCACTGGAAGTAAAAGGACTTGCAACCCCATGGTTAATACTAGTATACAAATATATATTATAAGCAGCTCTAAAAAATACAAGTAATCCTATTACTAAAACCAATGCCAGTTGAACACTCCACAAACAAGGAACAATTAACAATTCCCCTAAAAGATTTAAAGTAGGTGGAGCTGCCATATTAATACAACAAAAAATAAACCAAAATAATCTCAGCGCTGGATAAAGATTAAGGAATCCCCCCAAGTAAGGAAGATTTCGCGAATGAATCTTTTCATAGGTAAAATAAGCCAACCCAAATAGCGCTGAGGAAGACAATCCGTGGGCCAATATAGTCACCGTAGCCCTTATCACTCCATAAGAACGATCTAATATGTACCCTGCGGCGACAATCCCTATATGCCCTACCGATGAGTACGCCACTAATGCTTTTATATCAACTTGACGTAAACATATCAATGTAGCAATTAAGCCTCCCCACATACTTAAACAAGCAAGAAAATAAACCCAACCAGAATCCCCCCCTAAAGAAAAACATTTATTTATTTGATATAAACCATAACCTCCCAACTTTAAAAGAATCCCCGCTAAAATTATCGAACCGGCTAACGGCGCTTCAACATGAGCTTTAGGTAGCCATAAATGAAAAGAATATATCGGAAGTTTAACCAAAAAGGCCCCATAAGCGATAAGAACTAACACCCCACCACCAAATGACGTCATTTCTATAATCCTAATTGCCCCACTAGAACAATCTAAACATCGAAAAACCAACAATGCCAACAAAGGTAAAGAGGCTCTTACAGTATACAATATTATATAAGTCCCCGCTTGAAGCCGCTCCGGCTGGTATCCTCAACCGATAATCAATATTAAAGTTGGGATTAACGATGCCTCAAAAAATACATAAAAAACCAAAATATTCCCCACCGAAAAAGCCAATCTCAAAATCACTCCAAGAGAGCCTAACCAAAAAAGATATTTACTATCTTTCTCGGCTGGGGTAGACATCCTAGCTAAAAAACATAATAACAAAGATAAAAAGACCATTAAAAATCTAATATTTCTCTCAGTAAAAACCAAATTTCTAGAAGAAGAAAATCTTTGATTTAACAAAGTCAAAGACCCTATTACAACCAAACAAAATCCTCCCACGGTCGATCCCCAAACTCCAAGAAGACAACATGTAAAAGCTCCACAAATAATAGATAACAAAAAAAGAGGAGAAAAATTTTCCCCCGATCAAAGTTAGCAGCCTTAATCCTATCTTTTTTTTGTACTAAAAAGATTTTGAAAGTCTTTATAGGAAAACTTTTCCGCAAAGTGAAGCCACTTTTCTGTTTAGCTTATGTTTAAGATTTGCTATTATTTTATGTATTATTCTCCAAATCGTTTATTTTTTCACAAGATTTCCTCAGATTTCAAGGGTAGATGAAAAGCTAACCTCATTCGAGTGTGGTTTTGATCCTTTGAGAGCTAGCCGAACCCCTTTTTCAACTCGGTTTTTTATTTTAGTAGTACTTTTTCTAATTTTTGATGTCGAAATTGCTCTCCTATTTCCAATTCTGACTATACTTGGAGTATGTAACTCTAGCCAATTGGGAGTTATACTGTTCTGTTTCCTGATTATTCTACTCGCAGGATTATTTCATGAATGAAATGAGGGTGCCATTGACTGAGTAAGCTCTTAATTAAGGATAAGCTAATTTAAGCTATTGGGCTCATAACCCAAAAATGGTCGGTTCCCGCCTCCTTAAACACTTTGCTCTAATGAACAAAATTTTTTACCTTTACTGTGATATGGCAGCTTAGCAACGACCAGCAAGAAATTTTGAACAATTTTTGAAAGAAAAATTCAGTTAAGGTAAAATTGTAGGGCTTACCAGGTGCCAGCAGCCGCGGTCATACTTGGCTACAAAAATTTTGCTTTTGGGTGCTCCAGTAGTCTTAAAATTAAAAATTTTAGTGAAATATTTTTTTAATAAAACCCATCTGACTAAAAAGTTGAGTAAACTTCCTTAGTAAACTAGGATTAGATACCCTACTATATTCAAGCCCTAATTAAATAACACCTAAGCACTAAAATCATTCGATTAAAACTTAAAAGAACATGGCGGTCACAAAAAGGTTCAGGGGAACTTACCAAGTAATAGATAACCCACAAGACACCCTCCTTATTTTTTTAAGTTTGTATACCGCCGCTCTTGGCATCACTTATGGTGATGCCACGAAAGCCTTTGCAAAAAGACAGGTCATGATGCAGCTAATATTTAAAGGTTTTTGGCGAGTTACAATAAAACCTCTTTTTTTTATAAAAAATCTAAAATTTTTTATAGAAGTGGACTTGAAAGTAATATTTTAAAGTAGAAATAAAATCTGAATTTTGCTCTTTTGTGGTGCACAAATCGCCCGTCACTCTCGTTGAAAAAGGAGATAAGTCGTAACACAGTAGGGGTAACGGAAGTTGCTCCTATTAGAGTAGTTAAATTTTTATAACATTATTTTTTCAAGATGAAATAGGACCAAAGTCCCTCTAATCCTGAAAAAGCGAAAATTATCGCACTAAGTTTCGGCCTTAGCTTTGGTACTCACCTTTCAGGTTTGACAGCTGACTTATTTTCTTCACTAGATGGTTGTCAGTCTATATGATCATGACTGATCCCAGTAATGCTATTTTTTAGATTTGTTATCAACAACTCGCACGGAAGAAGATCAGTAAAAATTTTACTTTTATCAGCCTTTACTGAAAGTAAAAAAGAAACGCTTCTTCCTTTATCATTATTTTTATTTAGCTTAATGTTATTCTTAGTTTCGTTAAATCTTATAGGACTGGTTCCTTATGTTTATGGAGCTACTAGAGCTCTATGAGCAGCTGGAACATTGGCTCTTACTATATGGGGATTACTTATTCTTTCCGGTTGAAGATATAATCCAAAGGAATCAGCTGCGCATTTAGCCCCTGCAGGTGCCCCTGCTGCGCTAGTTTCTTTTTTAGTCCTAGTAGAAACCGTTAGAATTTTAATTCGGCCATTAACCTTAACTGTACGACTTATTGCCAATATTAGTGCTGGGCACATTGTTCTTTCCTTAGTAGCTAATTGTTTGACTAGATTATCACTTTTTTCTGGTTTAATAGTACTTCTTGTAAGGATTGGATATAACTTATTTGAGGTTTTCGTTTGTTTTATCCAGGCGTATATTTTCACATTACTTGTAAGTTTATATGCCCAAGAACACCCCTAATTTAACAAAGCATTGGTTTGCACTTGACTGTTAATCAAGAGGTCCAGCTTAAATCTGGTGTTAAAAATGCCTCAACTTGCCCCTACGTTAGGTTACTTAGTCTTCTTCTTTATTCTTGGCTCATTTAGTTATTTAGTTATTTCTAATAGAAAAACAACTATTAGTCCAAAAGTTCCGTCAAGTAAACAAACTTTAAAAAACGGTCCTCAGTTTTTTTAAAATGGCAGATTAATGCCTAGACTTTAAGCGTCTATTATGGTTTCACGAACCTTTTTTCTTCTCGGTGTTTGGCACCGGAAAATTTGAGTTTCCTGGAGAACTTTGTTCAGAAGAAGCTTTTTACAAAAAAAAAGATCTAGGGCTCCACAGGCCCTCGGTTTTACTTAACCTATAAAAAGAGTCTCCTTTACGAGACCTTTTGCTTGGAAGGCAAATATACTTAAAATACTAACTAAAACAGAGCCAGAAATAAATCAATGCCGGCTTTGAAGGCCAACGGTTTTTTTAACCTATAGCTCTGGGCAAAAAGCCGTAAGAAGATTTACAATCTACCGCCTGAACTCAGCCACAAAAATTATGCTAAAAAGTCTTTAACTCTTACAGCTTCTACAACAATTGGTATAAATGAATGATTGGCTCCACAAATCTCTGAACACTGCCCATAGTAAACACCAGGCTTTTCTACGAACATTCCTATGGAATTTAGGCGCCCTGGGACAGCATCTATTTTAACTCCTATACTTGGAAGAGCTCAAGCATGAAGGACATCAGCAGATGTTGTAATGACGTGAGTGTTTATATTAAAAGGAACAGTAGCTCGGTTATCAACTTCTAAAAGTCGGTAGTCTCCATGGTTAAGGTCAGGTTCTTGAACTATATAGGAATCAAAAGATTCCACTCCAATAGAAGGAATTTCATAGCTTCAATATCATTGATGCCCAGTTCTCTTTAAAACAATTCCGTTATTACTAGACTCGTCCAATAGATATAATAACCGTAGCCTCGGCAAAGCTAACCAAATAAGTAGGATAGCCGGAACAATAGTTCAAACTGTTTCTAACTGCTGGGCCTCGTGCATTGTACGCGTAGAAAACTTATTAAAAAGCAGTTTCACTCCAATTAACGCAACAAAAGAAAAAATACCAATCAGCAAGACTATTGCATGATCATGAAAAAGAAGCATCTCCGCTTGAATAGGAGAAGCTGGATCTGTTAAGTTTAATTGTCCTCATGTACTCAACCAAACAAAAGAGTACCTATCTTAGCATCTTCAGAGCTACGCTTTTTTTAAGCTATTTGTTTAAAAGTGGAACAACGTTTTCTTAAAGTTTGCAACTTTACGTTTTAAATAAACTACCACTTAACCGAGGAACCACCTCATTAATGGTCTGACAAACCAACGTTTTCTTTAAACTAGATAAAAACAGTACCTTTTTCCAGATTCTAGGAGTTATTACTAAGATAATCGCAAGTGCAAAATACAAAATAGTGGATGGTACAGCAAGAGTTAAATAAGGTTCTTCAATGGGGCAAGCCCCTAATCAAGTTAGTAATATAAAAATTAAAATGAAAACTCAGTAAAGAATTTGATAAAAAGGTGTAAAAGAAGCTGGGACTGCAGCATTAGCCCCCGCTAAAGGAAGAAAATATAAAATAGCCACAGAAGATGCTAAAGCCACTACACCCCCCAACTTAGAGGGAATCGAACGAAGAATAGCATAAGCGAAGAGAAAGTATCATTCAGGTTGAATGTGCACAGGAGTTACTATAGGATTTGCGCAAATAAAATTTTCTGGGTCTGTCAGTAAAGTAGGGTAAAACAAAGCAACCAAAGCCAGTATTATAAATAATACTAGAAAACCTACTATATCTTTTCAGGAAAAATATGGATGGAAAGGAATTTTTCTTCTATGATTTAAATCACCTAAAGGGTTAGTTGATCCTTTTTCGTGTAAAAAAATCAAATGAAGAGCAGATAGTCCACCAATTAAAAATGGTAAAATAAAGTGAAGGGAGAAAAATCGATTAAGGGTAGATTGTCCTACTGAAAACCCACCTCACACTCATTCAACAATAGATGGCCCTAAATAAGGAATAGCAGACAATAGATTAGTAATTACGGTTGCTCCTCAGAAGGATATTTGTCCTCAAGGTAAAACATAACCAAGAAAGGCGGTAGCCATCCTAACAATTAGGATAGTAACACCTACTATTCATGACCGAGGTTGAGAAATATATCTTTGGTAGTATAACCCACGTCCAATATGTAGATACATGAAAAGGAAAAAAAAGGATGCACCATTAGCGTGAATAGACCGAAAAAGCCAACCTCCTGGAGTGTCTCGCATAATGTGAATAACAGAGTTAAAAGTGTTTACTAAATCCGCAGTATAGTGCATAGATAAAAATAAGCCGGTAACGATTTGAACACCTAATAATAACCCTAAAATTGAACCTCCATTTCATCAAATAGAAATTCTTACAGGGCTTGGAAGTCCCGCCAAGCTCTCCACTGGACGAATTTTTTGCAAATCAACCTGAGAATCTTATTGCCCTAATTATATCTGTTCCACGTAGACGTAGTAGTCTAACTAATAAGGACAAGCCAAAGGCTGCTTCGCAGGCAGCAAATACTAAAATCATTAAAAATAAGTGTCTGGTATAAGAATAGAGTAGTCTAAAAGAGTAATAAAATACAATTACTCTTAATATAACCGCTTCTAAACAAACCAGTAACCTAAGAACATGTAAACGCTGACGCGAAAAAGTTCAAATAAAAAATAACAGTAACACGCTAGACAAATATAGTAGCATTTAAATTAAAAATCCTCCGAAAACTAATATAAGAGCACACAATGAAAAAGGTAGAAACGATTTCCAGCACAACATTATTAGCAAGTCATATCGATGACGAGGGTACGCTCCACGAGCAAAAAGAAACATACTACTTACCATTAAAGTAGTAAAAGTTAGAATTAAAGCAGAATCTGAGTAGAAGAATCACACCGTAGTTGCTAATGATATAAATAAAATACTAGCATACTCAGCTAAAAACAACAAAGCAAATGGACCGCCTCCAAATTCTACATTAAATCCTGACACTAGCTCTGACTCACCCTCTGCAAAATCGAAAGGGGCACGATTAGTCTCAGCCAACCTCCTAGCAAACCAGACAACTATAGACGGAAAAAACAAGAAGAGGATAGGAAATCCTCTAAACGCTTTCCCTCATCTAGTAGTTATCAAAAGTATAGCAGGAAGCAACAAAATTAAAATCATTCTTACTTCATAAGAAATAGTTTGGGCTGCGGCGCGCAGGGCGCCTAAAAAAGCATATTTTGAGTTTGATGACCAACCTGCTAATATAGTACCATAAACATTCAAAGCAGAAATACAAAAGAAAAGAAGTAAACCTCAAACCACTACCTTTAACTCATACTCTCTAGGGCACAAATGTCACAAACTTAACCCTAAGGTTAATCTAAGAACTGGGGCAAATCAAAAAAGATATTTATTTCTACCATGAGGTAAGATACCCTCTTTAACAAAAAGTTTCAAAGCATCAGCCAAAGGTTGAATAACCCCTCAAAGCGCTACTTTGTTTGGACCTTTCCGAATTTGAACGCCACCTAAAATTTTACGCTCTAATAAAGTAAAAAAAGCAACAGCCAATAAAACACATAAACAAGTTACAATCCTAGAACACAAATGAGTAAACAACAAGTAGAATTAATAAACCAATAAACCTTCGAGTAATCGCCCCGTAAGCATTAGGCCAAGTTAGCAGTTTTCTCCAAAGAGATCTAAACATTAAAAGATTATTTTTAACCAAAAAAACAGGCTCAATTCACCCGTAATCCAAATTTTTCAAACCAAGACTTAGAGGAGCAGTCACTTTTCTTCTTAATGAAAACACCGGAGTTAGAAAAAAAAGAGTTGATAACCTAAAAGATCGTCGGGCTCCTATTATTAGTATCCCTCTAACAACACCAATGATAGTAACGAAATTAATGGTTCTTGACATTAATCTAGGAAGTAAAACAATATCAACGTTTATATAGTCTAAAGACGAAAGTAACTTCCCAGCCGTAACCCCTCCAAGTCCTAATACAATCATAGGTAAATCAACATAGTAAGTCCTCGGAGGAGCAATACCAGGTATTCTTGGTTTTCCTCAAACCACAGCTTTTAAACTCCGGGATACATATTTAGCCGTTATTATAGTTGCAACCAACATAATAATAATAGAGAACAAGTTAATTCCAGATTGAAATATCATTTCTAAAATGAGATGTTTTGAATAAAAAGCTCTAAGAAAAGGGGCTCCTACTAAACACAAACTCGAAATATTAAATAAAACTATAGCTAAAGGTATACTTAACCCGATTCCCCCTAATAAACGAATATCTTGGGCTCCAAAACTAGCCATCAGTAAAGACCCTGCCGCTAAAAACAACAAAGCCTTAAAAAGAGCATGTGTATAAAGGTGAAACAAAGCTAATGCAGTTGAACCTAATCCTAAACAGAATACTATAACCCCCAACTGACTAAGAGTAGATAAGGCAATAATTTTTTTAATATCATTTTCATATGTAGCAGCCCATCCCCCCAATAAGCAAGTAACAGCCCCTGCTAAAAGCAGCAAAGAACTAGTAGATGACCTTAATGGTAAATTATATCTTAAACGAATAATTAAAAAAATACCAGCCGTTACCAGTGTAGAAGAGTGCACTAAAGCCCTTACTGGGGTCGGGGCTGCCATAGCCGCTGGAAGCCAAGACCTAAAAGGAAACTGAGCCCTTTTAGTTAGAGCAGCAACTCTTAATAATAAAACGAGAATTCTTATTGTTGGCCACAACGATGAAAAAGTGAATTGCCCCTGCAAAACAAAAAGAAATATTCTCCTAACAATAAGAGCATCTCCAATACGGTTTGCTATTAGCGTTTGAAACCCAGCCCTTAAAGACTCAAACCTTTGATAATAAATAATTAATGCGAACGACGTAATTCCTAAACCATCTCACCCTAAAAGCAAAAAAAATACCGAACCAGAAAAAATAAGCAACCTCATTGAGATGACAAAAGCCGCCAAAATTCAAATAAAACGGTAAAAAAAAATATCTTCTTCTATATATTTGCACGCAAATGTAAAAACACAAGCCGAAATAAGAGTAACAACAGTCCCAAACCTTATCCTCACTTTATCAAAAATCACCAAAAAAGAAAATCTCACTCTAGAAATAGTAAAAAACTCAAACTCCAAAATTACTGCCTCTTCTTTCAAAATAAAAAAATAGTATCAGGAGAAAAAAAACAAACATAAAACACCTAATAACACTGGAAGGCGAAGTTTACTCACGAGACTCAATCACTAAACTTCCTCCTCCAGACACAATCCGCGCAACAGCTAAAAAGGCAGCAAGCAGAACAATCGCCAATCCTACAAATAAAATTAACGACAAATGTTCTCCACATTCATATAAAGAAAACCCTAAAACTCGCTTAGGCAGGCTTCTACTGATAAACATCCCGGCCAGGGCGGCCAAACCAAAGACAATAAAAGACATTGAAGGACTAATAGTGAAAGGGAAATTTCTCCTAACCATACAAACATAAATAAATAAAACTAAAAGACCCCCAATATAAACAAGAAACAAAATATAACCATATCACCTTCTGGCAAAGATTGATATTAACCTTACTCTACAAAAGCTTACAGCAATAAGAACCCCACCCATTCTTAAAGGACTCCCTATAATTGGAAACATTGCTATTAAACAAAATAAGGAAAATAAAAAAAAATAACCCGTTTCAAAAATGAGTTTCCCCATCCTCTAACTTCCAAAGTTAGCGTTTTCAAAAACTGTTTCTGATGGAACCAAGCTATTTAAGCTTCTTATTGAATGCAAATCAATTCTTCTAAAATAAAGTATAGCTCCGATTAACAATAAATGTTATGAGCTGATCCTAAATCAACGGCATTAATCTGCCAAATCAAACAAAATTTTTGTTTATTTTGGTCCTTTCGTACTAAAAATAAAATAAAAAAGATAGAATCTGACCTGGCTTACGCCGGTCTGAACTCAGATCATGTAGGAAAGTAAGTTCGAACAGAACTTAACTTTTGGCGGCTAACCAAAAATTTTTCCTAGTCCAACATCGAGGTCACAAACTAAAATTTAATTATGCTGTTATCCCTAAGGTAGTTTATTGTCTCTTTAGATTCACGTCTTCTAAAAACTGTAAAAAGAGAGTTTATTGTCTCTTTGCCGCCCCAGCAAAAACCGATAAAGAATTAATCTTTTTATAATAAAAACTCTAAGGGTCTTCTCGTCTTTTTTCGAATTAAAGGATTTTGCACCTTTTTAGAAATTTCAACTAAATCCAAAAGAGACAGTCAACCCCCGAAAACCCATTCATTCTCGACTCCATTTAAAAGCCAACTGATTACGCTACCTTAGCACAGTCAGGGTACTGCGGCCATTTAAGATTTTCATAGGGCAGGGCCCACCTAAAATTAAAAGCTATTAGGCTATGTTTTTGATAAACAGTCGAGGGTTCAATTTGCCGAGTTCCTTTTTAAGATTTAAACGCTATTACTAATTTCAACATTATTAAGTAAAAATAATATTTCTCATACTAGCTTAATAATCCATTAGTTAAAAATGTAAATAATGTTAATAAAACTTTCAAATAAGGTTTTTACGCCGTTACTTTCTAAAATACAAGAAATCTAAGTTTAAGGAAATCTCAGCACTTCCTCATTGTCTTATGTACTAGATACATTTCTTAAGCATCCAGATATCCTAAGAATTGAAAGCGTTTCACCCCTAAGTTTATTTTTTAATTTAGAAATGCTACGCTAAAACTATAAACTAAAAGAACATTAACTTAGATCTTCTTAATTCGGGAAAAAGACTAAACTTATTATATTGTAGAACCATGATGCAAAAGGTACGTTAATATCAAAGTTTATTTCTGTAAACCACCTCTGCTATAATTCTCTTCTCTTATAAAAGTAAAAGAAAAATAAAAGAGCGCCAATTAATGGTCTTGCTTAATGTAACTAAGCTGTACACAAATACTTCACTCTCAAATTAATCTTATAGAAGATTCAGTTCTTCTATGGAAGTCAGGTGGTAAAGCTCCGTCTCACTCTCGAGAAATACAAGGAGCATCAGAGAAAACAACACTCCGCTGTACTAAAAAGGCTTCTCAAACAATAAAAATAAACATTATCACAGCCACAATTGAAAATAAAGACCCAAATGAAGACACTTGATTTCATTGATAATAAGCATCAGGATAATCAGAATACCGCCGAGGTATACCAGCTAACCCTAAAAAGTGTTGAGGAAAAAATGTCAAGTTCACAGCAAAAAACATGATAATAAAATGTGCCTTAGCCCACCGTTCATGAAGAGCCAACCCAGTTATAACAGGAAACCAATAAACCAACCCTGCGAAAATAGCAAAAACAGCTCCTATAGATAGCACATAATGAAAATGCGCCACTACATAATAAGTATCATGAAGGACAATATCTAAAGAAGAGTTAGACAATACAATTCCAGTCAACCCTCCAAGAGTAAATAAAAAAATAAATCCCAATACCCAATACATCGCTGCACTTAAATGACACCGACTTCCATATAAAGTTATTAGTCAACTAAATACCTTAATCCCCGTCGGCACCGCAATAACCATTGTAGCAGCAGTAAAATATGCTCGAGTATCCACATCCATACCAACCGTAAACATATGATGTGCTCAGACAATAAACCCTAAAATACCAATAGAAACCATAGCATAAATCATTCCTAAAGTACCAAATGCTGGTTTAGATGTGAAATTACCTAAAATATGAGAAATCATTCCAAATCCAGGAAGAATCAAAATATAAACTTCAGGATGACCAAAAAACCAAAACAAATGCTGGTATAGAATTGGGTCACCCCCTCCTGCAGGATCAAAAAATCTTGTATTAAAATTTCGATCTGTTAACAGTATCGTAATTGCCCCTGCAAGAACTGGGAGGGAAAGAAGAAGCAAGAAAACTGTTACTAAAATCGACCAAACAAAAAGATTAACTCGCTCCATTGTTATACCAGGAGAACGTATATTAAAAATAGTTGTAATAAAGTTAATTGCCCCTAAAATTGACGACATCCCTGCCAAATGTAAAGAAAAAATTACCAAATCCACAGAGGCTCCTGCATGACCTATAGGCCCACTAAGTGGAGGGTAAACTGTTCACCCAGTCCCAGCTCCACCTTCAACCAACCTTGAAACAATTAAAAGAATAAAAGAAGGAGGTAAAAGCCAAAATCTTATGTTATTCATTCGAGGAAAACTTATATCAGGAGCTCCAATTAGAAGAGGAACTATTCAATTTCCAAAGCCACCAATCATTAACGGTATAACTATAAAAAAAATCATCACAAATGCATGAGCTGTAACAATAACATTATAAAAATGATCATCAAGCAGCACTCCTGCAGTTCCTAATTCAAATCGAATTAAAAGAGAAAGTCCCGTTCCTACTAACCCACACCATACACCAAAAATTATATATAATGTTCCAATATCTTTATGGTTTGTTGAAAATAACCAACGCAA